AAKTTTAWTAATTATTTTTGAAATAGAAGGTTATCTCAAAATATATTAATTAAAGGGTTTATGATAAAATAACTAAAATAAAAAATTGTTAATATTTGTCCAATAAAAATATATGGGGTTTCAACAGGACGGGCTCCGATTCATGTTAGTAAAATAAATAAAATAAAAAAAAGTCAAAATAAAAATTGATTAAAGGGGTAGAATTGGATTCCTTGGAATTTTTTTGAAGAAGTAAAAGGTAAAATAAATAAAATTGAAATAGATATAATTAAAGCAATAACTCCTCCTAATTTATTAGGAATTGATCGGAGAATAGCATAGGCAAATAAGAAATATCACTCTGGTTGAATATGAATAGGGGTTACTAAAGGATTAGCGGGGATAAAATTATCTGGGTCTCCTAGAAGATAAGGATTAATTAATGTTAATAAAGTTAATATTATTAATAAAATAATAAAACCAATTAAATCTTTGTAAGTAAAAAATGGATGGAATGGAATTTTATCAAAATTACTATTTAACCCTAAAGGGTTATTAGACCCTGTTTGATGAAGGAAGAGTAGATGAATTATAGTTAATATAAGAATAATAAAAGGTAATAAGAAATGGAAGGTATAAAATCGAGTTAAAGTAGCATTATCAATTGTGAATCTTCCTCAAATTCAATTAGTTAATATATTTCCTAAATAAGGAATAGCAGAAAATAAATTAGTAATTACAGTAGCCCCTCAAAAAGATATTTGTCCTCAAGGGAGGACATAGCCTATAAAGGCAGTTATTATTAATCTAAATAAAATAATTATACCAATAAATCATGTATGTTTTAAATTAAAAGATTCATAATAGATTCCTCGCCCAATGTGAGCATAAATACAAATAAAAAAAAAAGAGGCTCCATTGGCGTGTATTGTTCGAATAAGCCACCCATAATTTACATTTCGACAAATATAGTTAACTCTAAAAAATGCTAATTCAATATTTGCTGTATAATATATAGTTAAAAAAAGTCCCGATAAAATTTGAATAACTAAGCATAAAGCTAATAATGAGCCAAAATTTCATCAATTTGAAATATTAGAGGGTGAAGGTAAGTTAATTAAAGAATTATTAATAATTTTAATTAATGGGTGATTTTTTCGGACAGGAGAAAAATTATTTTTCATTAATTTTAAAAGTTTGACCGTAAAGGTCCATAAAAGATATTAGTAATTTTTACTATAGCAATTATAGCAATAAATAAATAAATAATTAATAAAAAAGTTATTAAAAATGTTTGTTTATTGTATAATTTATTGAGATTAATTTTATTTTCGTTAAAAATTAAAGTTGTAATATATTGAAAATTATTTATTTCTGAGTAATTAATAAAAAAGTTAATTCATTTTAAATTATATATATATATATATATAGTACAACAAAGAATAGAAAAAAAAAATAAAATAAATAGTTTAATTTTTAAATTAAAAGAAAATAATTCATTAGAAGCAATTCTTGATACATAAATAAATAATACTAATAATCCCCCTAAAAATGTTAAAAGTAAAATATATGAAAATCAATATGTTTTAATTAATATTCCTCTAAGTAAGCATATTAAAAAAGTTTGAATTAAAATTATTAGTCCTATGGATAAAGGATGATTTAAAAAATATATTATTGTAGAAATAAAACTGATTAAACTAGATAAAAAAATTTTTATTATTTCAAAGAATAGTTTAAAAAAAAAATAATAATTTTGGAGATTATAGATAAAATAATTTTTTTTCTTTGAAGTTTTTAAAGAGTAATTCTTAATTTTGATTTACAAAATCAATGTTTTATTTAAACTATAAAAACTTAATGATAATTATATATAATTTAATAATTATTTTTATTATATTTATTATTGGAAATTTAATTTTTATTTCTAAAAATAAACATTTATTAATTATTTTATTAAGATTAGAATTTATTGTTTTAAGAATTTTTTTTTTTTTATTAATGTTGTTAAGATTTATGGAATATGACATATATATATTAATAATTTTTTTAGTATTTGTTGTTTGTGAAGGGGCTTTAGGGCTATCTATTTTAGTTTCTATAATTCGAACTTATGGGAATGATTATTTTCAAAGATTTAATTTATTATAATGATAAAATTTTTAATTATATTAATTTTTATAATTCCTTTATGTTTAAAAAAGAATTTTTTTTGATTGGTTCAAATAAGAATTTTTTTTTTATTTTATTTATTTATGAATTTAAATATTAATTTAATGTTATGTAGAAATTTAAGTTATTATTTTTCATGTGATTTAATTTCTTTTGGTTTAATTTTATTAAGAATTTGGATTTGTGGACTAATAGTAATAGCAAGAGAAAAATTATTTAAATTAAATTTTCATTATAATTTTTTATTATTAAATATTTTAATATTATTAATTATATTATATTTAACTTTTAGAGTTATAAATTTTTTTTTATTTTATTTATTTTTTGAGGGAAGATTATTTCCAACCTTATTATTAATTATTGGTTGGGGGTATCAACCTGAACGAATTCAAGCTAGAATATATTTATTATTTTATACATTATTTGTTTCATTACCTTTATTTTTAGGTATTTTTTATATATTTTATAATATGAATAGATTTTTAATTTATTTTTTAAAATTTTATAGTTTAAATTTTTATTTATTATATTTAAGAATGGTAATAGCTTTTTTAGTAAAAATACCAATGTATTTTACTCATTTATGGTTGCCAAAGGCTCATGTAGAGGCCCCAGTTTCTGGGTCTATAATTTTAGCTGGAATTATATTAAAATTAGGGGGGTATGGTTTAATTCGAATTATAATTTTTTTACAGAAAATTAATTTAAAATTAAATTATATTTGAATAAGAATTAGTTTGATTGGTGGGCTATATATTAGATTAAAATGTTTTTGTCAAATTGATATTAAGTCATTAATTGCTTATTCATCTATTGTTCATATAAGAATTGTAATTGGGGGTATTATAGTAATAAATTATTGAGGAGGAATAGGGGCATATATTTTAATAATTGGTCATGGGTTATGTTCGTCTGGAATATTTTGTTTAGTTAATATTAGATATGAACGTTTAAGAAGACGAAGAATATATTTAAATAAGGGATTAATGAATTTTATACCTTCCATAGGGTTATGATGGTTTTTAATTTTATCTTCTAATATAGCAGCTCCCCCCTCATTGAATTTAATAGGTGAAATTAGATTAATTAATTCATTAATAAGATGATCATATTTTTCAATAATTATGTTAATATTAATTTCATTTTTTAGTGCAGGATATAGATTATATTTATTTTCTTTCACTCAACATGGAAAATTTTATCAGGGAATATATAGATTTTATAGAGGTGTAGTTCGGGAATATTTAATATTATTTTTACATTGGTTTCCTTTAAATTTTTTAATATTAAAAATGGATTATTTAATAATTTTATTATAGGAATAATTTAAATAATTTAATATAAAAATATTGATTTGTGGGGTCAAAAATATGATAAATTTCATTTTAAATTATAAATAATTACAAAAATAATTCAATTTGTTTTTTTTTCTTTTTTTTTTTATTTATGTATATAATAATGAATTTTTTTATAATAATTTATTTTATTATAAATGATTTAGTTTATTTTTTAGAATGGGAAATTATTACTTTAAATTCATCAAGATTAGTAATATCGATTTTATTAGATTGAATGTCATTATTGTTTATAATATTTGTTTGTTTAATTTCTTCTATGGTTATTTATTATAGAAAAAGATATATACAATCAGAATTAAATTTAAATCGATTTATTATTTTAGTATTATTATTTGTTTTTTCAATGATTTTATTGATTATTAGCCCTAATATAATTAGAATTTTATTAGGATGGGATGGATTAGGTTTAATTTCTTATTGCTTAGTAATTTATTATCAAAATTTAAAATCTTATAATGCAGGGATATTAACTGCTTTAACAAATCGAATTGGAGATGTATTTATTTTAATAGTAATTTCTTGAATATTAAATTATGGAAGATGAAATTATATTTTTTATTTAGACTATATAAAAAATGATAAAATTATACAAATTGTTAGAGTTATAATTATTTTAGCTGCAATAACTAAAAGAGCTCAAATTCCTTTTAGTTCTTGACTTCCTGCGGCTATAGCTGCCCCTACCCCAGTTTCAGCTTTAGTCCATTCATCAACTTTAGTAACTGCTGGGGTATATTTATTGATTCGATTTAATATTTTATTAATAAATATATTTTTTATAAAAATTTTATTATTATTATCTGTATTAACTATATTTATAGCTGGGGTTTCTGCAAATTATGAATTTGACTTGAAAAAAATTATTGCTTTGTCAACTTTAAGACAATTAGGGTTAATAATAAGAATTTTAAGAATAGGATTCCCAGATTTAGCCTTTTTTCATTTATTAACTCATGCTATATTTAAAGCTATATTATTTATATGTGCTGGGGTAATTATCCATATAATAAATGATGTACAAGATATTCGTTGAATGGGTGGAATTAGATTTTATACTCCAATAACTTCTTTATGTTTAAATATTTCTAATTTAGCTTTATGTGGAATTCCTTTTTTAGCTGGATTTTACTCAAAGGATTTAATTTTAGAAATAATAAGAATTACTAGAGTAAATTTATTAATATTTTTTTTATATTATATTTCTATAGGATTAACTGTATTTTACACTATTCGTTTAATTTTATATATTATAGTTATAGATTTTAATTTAATTACTGTTTATAATTTATATGATGAAGATTATATTATATTAAAAAGAATGATAGTTTTATTATTAATGAGAGTAATTAGAGGAAGATTTTTAAGTTGAATAATTTTTTCTTACCCTTATATAATTTATTTGTCTTTTAATATGAAAATAATAGTAATTTATGTAATTATAATTGGGGGAATTTTAGGATTTATAATTAGAAATATAAATATTTTTTTTATTAATAAATTTTTAATAGTATATAAGATAAGAAGATTTTTATGTCTAATGTGATTTATGCCTAATTTATCAACTTATGGGTTAATTTATTATTTTTTAAATTTAGGCCAAAAATTAACAAAAAACATTGATTTTGGTTGAAGAGAATTTTATAGAGGGCAAGGAATTGTAAATATTTTAAAAAATTATTCTATTTTTTATAATATTTTTCAAATAAATAATTTAAAAATTTATTTATTTAGATTTATTTTATGAATTTTTTTTATATTAATAATTTTATTAAGAATTTGTTTAAATAGCTTATAAATAGAGTATAATATTGAAGATATTAAGGAAATTAAATAATTTTTAAATATAATTTATAAAAAAAAATTTTATTTTTACAGTGAAAATGTAATGTTTTAGTAATAAACTATATAAATAAAAAAGAAATATTAATGGAATTAAACCACTAAAAATTAAGTTAGCAGCTTAATTTCAAATTTTATATTTCTTAATTGGAAAAATTTCAATTTTATCATTAACAGTGATATACCTCTCTTTGGTTTCAATTAATAAATAAGGAGAATGAGAGTTCCCTTCTTTTAAGTCGAAATTAAATGCAGTGAATTGCTACTTATTTAAGGTAAATTGAATTTCAATATTTTTTGATTGCAAATCAAATATTTTAAATTATAAATTATAACCCTGAGTTAATTTGTTCAAATTAGTATATTTTGGTTTCATTCATGGTAAATACCTAATAGTAAAATAGTCATAAAAAAAAAACTAGTTTTTATTCAAATAATAAAATTTGTTGTTTTAAATAAATAAATGATTGGGAAAATTAATGCAATTTCTACGTCAAAAATTAGAAAAATAATTGTAATTAAGAAAAAATGTAAGGAAAAAGGAATTCGAGCTAAAGATTTAGGGTCAAATCCACACTCAAAGGGGGAACATTTTTCTCGGTCTATAAAAGATTTTTTGGAGCAGATAATGGATAAAAATATAATAATATTAGAGATTATAATAGTTAAAAATATAATTATTATTATTAAATAAATTATTTATATTAAAAAAAAATTAAACGGTTTGATTGGAAATCAAATATACTAAATATATTATATAAATAATTAATTACCTCATCAATAAATAAAAATATAAAGAAAAAGTCATACTACATCAACAAAATGTCAATATCATGCAGCTGCTTCAAATCCAAAATGATGAGCTCTTGAAAAATGGTTAAAAATATGTCGTATTAAACAAATACCTAAAAATAATGTTCCAATAATTACATGAAGTCCATGGAATCCAGTTGTTATAAAAAAGGTGGATCCATAAATACTATCTGCAATAGTAAATGAGGCTTCTAGGTATTCATAAGTTTGAAGTATTGTGAAATAAATTCCTAAAATAATAGTTAAAAGTAGATTTTGTTTTATCTGAGTTAGATTATTTTCTATTAAATTATGGTGGGCTCAAGTTACAGTAATTCCTGATCTAATTAGAATAATTGTGTTTAAAAGAGGAATTTGAAATGGATTAAAGGGAATAACTCTTATAGGGGGTCAAATATAGTTAATTTCAATATTAGGGGATAAACTACTATGGAAAAAAGCTCAAAAGAAAGATAAAAAAAAAAAAATTTCTGAAATAATAAAAAGAATTATTCCTCATTTTAAGCCTTTAATAACATAAGTTGTATGTTTACCTTGAAAAGTTCTTTCTCGTGTGATATCCCGTCATCATTGATATATTGTAAAAATAGTAATAATATAACCGATAATTAATAAATTTATATTAAAATTATGGAATCATTTTATTATTCCTGTGACTAAGGTCATAACTCCGATAGCTCTTGTTAATGGTCATGGTCTAATATCTACTAAGTGATAAGGGTGATTATAGTTATTTTTCATTAATTTACTTCTCTAGAATAAAGAGTTCTTAAAATAGTAATAACATAAGATTGAATAATAGCAACAGCTGACTCTAAGATTAATAATAAAATTTGAGTGAAAATTAATAAAATAATTAGGTATGAAGGAATAATAGCTCTTATATTTCTTAATAGGGTTATTAATAAATGACCAGCAATTATATTAGCAGTTAATCGAACAGCTAAAGTTCCGGGTCGAATGATGTTACTAATTGTTTCGATTAATACTATAAATGGTATTAAAATTAGGGGGGTACCTTGAGGAATTAAATGAATAAATATATGTTGATAGTTGTTTAATCATCCATATAATATAAATCTTAATCATAAAGGAAGGGATATAGATAAAGATAAGGATAAATGTCTTGTTCTTGTAAAAATATATGGGAATAGGCCTAGGAAATTATTAAAAAAAATAAATGAAAATAATGAAATAAAAATAAATGTAGAACCTTTAAAATAATTATTTTTTAGTAAGTTTTTAAACTCATTATGAAGTTTTATTATAATAAATTTTCAAATAAAAAAGTGACGGTTAGGAATTAATCAAAAAATGTTAGGTAGAAATAAAAATCCTAAGAAAATTCTTATTCAATTAATTGATAGGCTTAAAATATTAGTGGAGGGATCAAAAATTGAAAAAAGATTATTTATCATTTTCAAAGAAAATTATTTTTTAAGTTATTATTAATTGATTTTTTATTGTTAAAAATATTTATTTTAAAAATATAATAATTTAAAATGTTAAAAATTAAAAAAATAATAATAAAAAAGATAAATGAAAGTATTCAATTAATAGGTATTATTTGTGGAATAAAAGAATATTATATAAAATTATAATAATTTAAATTTGACATATTTATGTTATTAATTAACTAATTCTTTAAATTAAGATATTTATAAATATATCATTAGAAGTAAATGTTAATTTACTATAAAATGGTTTAAGAGACCAGTACTTACTTTCAGTCATCTAATGAATAATAATTATTAATTCAGTTAATAAAATTTTTTATTGGAATTCTTTCAATTACAATAGGTATGAATCTATGATTTGTTCCACAAATTTCAGAGCATTGTCCATAAAAAATACCAAGTTGATTAATAAAAAAATTAGTTTGATTTAAACGTCCTGGGTTAGCATCTACTTTAATTCCTAAGGAAGGAATAGTTCAAGAATGAATAACATCTGAGGCTGTAATTATAATACGAATTTGATTATTTATTGGTAGAATGATGCGATTATCAACATCTAAAAGGCGAAAGTTATTTAATATTAAGTTATTTATAGGAATTATATATGAATCAAATTCAATATTATTAAAATCTGAATATTCATATCTTCAGTATCATTGATGACCAATTGATTTTAAAGTAATTAAGGGGTTATTTAATTCATCTATTAAATAAAGTAATCGTAAAGATGGTAAAGCAATAAAAATTAATGTAATTGCAGGTAAAATAGTTCAAATTAATTCAATTAATTGTCCTTCTAGTAAAAATCGGTTAATAAAATTATTAAAAAATAAATTTAATATTAAATATCTTACTAAAACTGTAATAATAATTAAAATAATTAATGTATGATCATGAAAGAAAATAATTTGTTCTATTAAGGGAGAAGCTCTATTTTGTATGTTTAAATTTGATCAGGTTGCTATTTCTAAAAAAAGAAATTTTCTTTATTTATGGGGTTTAAATCCATTACATATAATCTGTCATATTAGAAATTACTTAAAATTGGAATTTCATTATAGGAATGTTCAGAAGGAGGTAAATTTTGTAATCATTCAATAGAGGAAGATATGTTTAAAGAATTTAAAGTAATTCGTTGATAAATTATAGATTCTCATAGAATAATTAAAATTATTATTACTGCTAGTAATGAAATATAAGATCCTAAAGAAGATAATAAATTTCAGGAAAGATAAGAGTCTGGGTAATCAGAATATCGACGAGGTATTCCTGCTAATCCTAAAAAATGTTGAGGGAAAAAAGTTAAATTTACTCCTAAAAATATGATAAAGAATTGAATTTTTAATAAAAAAGGGTTTAATGAAAGTCCCGAAAATAAAGGGTATCAATGAATGAATCTTCTTATGATTGCAAAAACGGCTCCTATAGAAAGAACATAATGAAAATGAGCTACTACATAATAAGTATCATGAAGTGTAATATCAATTGAAGAATTAGATAAAATAATTCCTGTTAATCCTCCTACAGTAAATAAGAAAACAAATCCAAGACTTCATAAAATTGAAGGACTATAGTTAATTTGAGTACCATGAAGAGTTGCTAATCAACTAAAAATTTTAATTCCTGTTGGAATTGCAATGATTATAGTTGCAGATGTGAAATAGGCTCGTGTATCAATATCTATTCCAACAGTGAATATATGATGAGCTCAAACAATAAAACCTAGTAATCCAATTGCTATTATAGCATAAATTATACCTAAACATCCAAAAGTTTCTTTTTTTCCACTTTCTTGGGAAATAATATGAGAAATTATACCAAATCCTGGTAAAATTAAAATATAAACTTCAGGGTGTCCAAAAAATCAAAATAAATGTTGGTATAAAATTGGATCTCCTCCTCCCGCAGGATCAAAAAATGAAGTATTTAAATTTCGATCTGTTAGTAGTATAGTAATAGCTCCTGCTAAAACTGGAAGAGATAATAAAAGTAAAAAAGCTGTAATTCCTACGGCTCAAACAAATAAAGGTATTTGATCAAAGGATATGTTATTTATTCGTATATTAATAATTGTAGTGATAAAATTAATAGCCCCTAAAATAGAAGAAATTCCTGCTAAATGTAAGGAGAAAATAGTTAAATCAACAGATGTTCCTCTATGTGCAATATTAGAGGATAATGGGGGGTATACTGTTCATCCAGTCCCTGCCCCATTTTCGACAATACTTCTAAAAATTAATAAAGTTAATGAAGGAGGTAATAATCAAAAACTTATATTGTTTATTCGGGGGAAAGCTATATCTGGGGCTCCTAGTATTAAAGGAATTAATCAGTTTCCAAATCCTCCAATTATAATAGGTATAACTATAAAAAAAATTATAATGAAAGCATGCGCTGTTACAATAGTATTATAAATTTGATCATTTCCAATAAGAGATCCAGGAGTTCCTAATTCTGCTCGAATTAATAATCTTAGGGAAGTTCCCACTATTCCAGATCAAATACCAAAAATAAAATATAAAGTTCCAATATCTTTATGATTAGTAGAATAAAGTCATTTTCGCTTATAAAATAAAATGGCTGAATTAAAGCGATAAATTGTAAATTTATTTATAAGAAATATTTCNTTTTTATTAAGCTTTATATTCAATAATGATATAAAATTGCAAATTTTAAGGAGTATAAATAATATATTAAAGCTTAAAGATTAATTTCTTTATAAATAATTTTGAAAATTATTAGTTTAGTTTAACTTAAAACTTTATGTTAAAAAAATAAAAAAGTTCTAATAATTATTCTTGAAATTGAAATTAAAGAAGAAAAATTTAAAATTCATATAAATTTATTTTTAATATTAATTTTTAATCATTTTATTTTAATATAATTAAATATAAAACAAGAATAGGTTAATCGAATGTAAAAAAAAAGAATAATTAAGCTGAATATAACTAATAGAAAAGTTATTAAAATAAAATTATTAAGTATTAAGAAATTAATTGTAATTCATTTAGGAAAAAATCCTAAAAATGGAGGTAATCCCCCTAAAGATAAAAAATTGATTAATAAATTAATTTTAATTAATGAAGAAATATTATTAATGAATAATTGGTTAATAAAAAATATATTTAAATTAAAAAAAAAAATACATAAAATTCTAATTAAAAATGAATATATGGAAAAATAAAAAATTCATAAATTTTCTCTAATTATAATTGTAAGAATTATTCATCCTAGATTATTAATTGAAGAGAATACTATTAATTTACGAAGAGAAGTTTGATTTAATCCTCTAATAGCCCCAATAATAATATTAAAAATGATTATTAAATATAAAAAATTTTTATTAAAATAATAAGATAATAAAATTATAGGTGAAATTTTTTGTCAAGTTATTAAAATAAAATTATTAATTCAAGTTAAACCTTCGGAAATAATAGGGAATCAAAAATGAAATGGAACTGATCCTATTTTTATTAATAAAGAAGAATTAATTATAATAGAAAAAATATTATTTAAATAAAAATTTTTTAATATTATTAATTTTAATAAGATAATAAAAAGAAAATTAATAGAACTAATAGATTGAATAAGAAAATATTTTAAAGAAGCTTCAGAAGATAAAAGATTAGTAGGTGAGGAAATTAAAGGAATAAATCTTAATAAATTAATTTCTAATCCAATTCAACATCCAAATCAAGAATTTGATGAAATTGAAATTAATGTTCTTAAAAAAAGAATAAAAAAAAAAAATATTTTATTTGAATTATTAAAATAATAAATTAAAAATAAATTATTTTTAATAGATGAAAATTTAAATTCATTATTTATAAAATTATATTTTAGTGTAAGATGCACAATAGTTTTTGATACTATTAGGTATAGTTTGATTCTATAAAATATAATAAAGGTAAAAAATTTACTTAATTTATTCTATCAGAATAATCCTTTATTCAGGCACTTTATTTAAAAAAAAGAGAATATCTTTATATTTGAAATATGAATCCAAAAGCTTAATTAGCTTATTTTTAAWT